CCATTCGGCTTTGTACCTATACAAGATGGTATAGCATCCCATAAGAGGATCTTTTTTTGATTGGCTTTGAGTATGATTCATGATCCCCATAGAATTCGTGTAGATACGAGTTAATTAGCAAAGGAAGGTATCAATTTCAATCAATATCTGTGTCATCCGGATCTCATTAACAAACAATAAAGTTCAATACGGAACAGATGTATTTTCTTTGGACTTAATTGCTTTTATTTTGCATCAGGCTCCAATGAATAATTGGAAATCAATGTAACGATGGGTGGGGGGGATTCATAGATTCCATTCACTTTAGTTTATCTTTATGGAAATGGAAAAATTTCTGAATCTGAAATAAAGCAAAATCCGTAGAAAATGAACCATGCCCATATGTAGTTTTATTGTTCTATTTCAGTGACACCGGTATTTCGGTTTCGGTGAAAAAGATTTGTGATCTCTTAAATATACACGATGACCCCCGGTGACAATTGTTCGGTGTATCTGATCGATACGGAAAGGTCATACTCCTACGATTTGGATTTTCTCAATCAGATGAAAGAATAGCGACCTTAATCTTATCTTCCATGAGCTCTTTTCTATCCATCCCCATGAAAACAACTAAATTGGATTTTTTTCTCGACCCATCCATCTGATTTAAATCATTGATGATTCAATTGGAAAAGAAACATGGATTTCTCTTATGATGATCGAATTCGCGTCTCTTTAATCAATGAGATATCTGCTAAACTTTTTAGTTACTCGTTGTGATTGTGCCGACTTGTTGATTTGATTGATTTAGAGATCAAATGAAATTCAGTCTTTACAGGAAAACTTATTTATAGTAATGATAATGATGTCGAAGTAGGAAATTCTTGAAACCATTTTATTTTTTATGATTCCTTACCTCCTCGCTATTCGAAGAAGTGTGAGATTGGTGAATCTATCCTATCGAGTCACTTGCGACTTTTCCGGGTCATTAGAATAGCTTATTTGGTTAATGACTCATTTTATTTTGTTCCAGTATTGGTAATCGAATTAAAGACTCGTCTTTAGTTTAGTTGTTCGAGAAAGAATTGGAATTGGATCTTTCATGATTGATCGTCCCGAACAATATAACAATATGTTGAAGATGTAGATGTAAATAAATAAGTGTTAAGCAACTCATTTCTTCGTGTTTTTTATAAATGTGTTTCATTCCTATAACAGAATATGGGTTAATTTGGCTTTTTGCTGAGATTTCCCCAGAGAAATACCTATTCATACATATATAAAAATAAAGTATGGACTACTATGCACCGATGGAGCCAATGACTATTCATGATTCCATATTGAATCAATTCCATACCGGTCCAAATTAGAGGAATGTTATGGTAAAACTTCGTTTGAAACGATGTGGTAGAAAGCAACGTGCGACTTGAAGGACATGATCGGCTGTGGATTCTTGCATCCACCATTTTTTTATATATCAATGAAGATGCTCTTGGCTCGACATAGTTTGTTCTGTGCCACCAGGACCCCATTGGGGGGGGTTGTAAATAGTACATGATGGAGCTCGAGCATAAATTCTTGATTCATTTATCAGAGGGAAGGATCTAGGGTTAGTGCCAGTCAATAAGTTGGAACAACTTCGTAAGTATATCTTCGATATAGAAATCGCAAATTCGAACAAGTTTCAAATAAAAAAGCAAAAAAAGGAAAATTTGTCGGAATTGGTAAAACTATTTCGATCAAAAGTGTATCACAGGGGAATCAACCATTTGTATGATTCTTCAATAGAAAGAACAAAAGGTATGTTGCTGCCATTTTGAAACAATTAAGGATCACCGAAGTAATGTCTAAACCCAATGATTCAAAGCAAAGATAAAGGATACCGGAACAAGGAAACGCCATTTTCAATTGTCTCAATAACTAGATCAGAATGAGAAAGGAAAATCGATTCTAGACGAGACAAACAAAAGAGGTTAGAGACGGCTCAATAAATGTCTAAGGATTTCCCTTCGAGCTCTTTGAGAATTACCCAACTTGAGTTATGAGTACGAATGAGATTTCTTTTTTTTTTTTATTCCTTCCAAAAAAAAAACGACTCAAATCCTAATCTAATTGATGATTTTATGGATCCATTTGCCACTATATACAATACATAAATTCGAATCATTCTTTCTCGAGCCGTACGAGGAGAAAACCTCCTATACGTTTCTAGGGGGGGCATTGTTCATCTATATCTATCCCAATGAGCCATCTATCGAATCGTTGCAATTGATGTTCGATCCCGAAGAGAAGGAAGAGATCTTCGTAAAGTGGGTTTTTACGATCCGATAAAGAACCAAACTTATTCAAATGTTCCTGCTATTCTATATTTCCTTGAAAAAGGCGCTCAACCTACAGGAACTGTTCATGATATTTCAAAGAAGGCGGAAGTATTTAAGGAACTTCGAATTAATCAAACGAAATAAAATTTATGAAATAGAAAAAAAAGATTGAGTGAAATAACTGGCAATTGAGGGGATTGCCATCAATCATATGGTTTTCGTTGGGACTCTACGAATAAATAAGGGATCAATCTTGCTATTGTTTGTACTTCTATTGAAAACCAGAGATTTTTTTCCTACTTCTTCTTTATTTATTCCCCCCCACACACTTCATTTCTTATCTATGTAGTGCCAATCCAACACAAGTCTTTATTTTCTTTATTTCATTTTTTTTTTTCTCAAAATTCAATTTATATTGACAATGGTGTATCGATCAAATATAATTCGATCGTGGATAAATAGATCTATTTATCTACGTCCCATAAGTTTGTTTCTTTACTTCACTAGGTTCGCCGGATTCACTGTGACACAAGAAGTATCTTCTTAAGAAAAAAAAATGATCAAAACAGGAGGGTCCACAAATTTTTACATCTATCTATATTTATCCGTGAATCCGTTGTATTTGAATCTGATCTGAACATTTTGATGTTCATAATTGATCATCAAATGTTTCTTTTAGATTTGTTGCTAGTTCAATGTTTTGATGGGTTAGGGCAATCCAATCTCTTTATTTATTTTTTTTTTATTCCGATCGTATCTACACACCATATTTATACGGGTTGCTAACTCAACGGTAGAGTACTCGGCTTTTAAGTGCGGCTAGGATCTTTTACACATTTGGATGAAGCAACAGATTCGTCCATACCATTGGTATGGTTTGTAAGACCACGACTGATCCTGAAAGGGAATGAATGGAAAAAACAGCATGTCGTATCAATGGAGAACTCTGAGAATACTTCCTGGGTCGGTAGAAAATCTTGTTTTGATTCTTGGAACGGTACCAAATCAATTCACAGTTTGGTCGAGTGAATAAATGGATAGAGCCCTAATGGCTCCAATTATAAGGAAACCAAAAGCAACGAGCTCGGTTCATAATTCGAATGATTACCCGATCTAATTAGACGTTAAAAATAGATTAGTGCCTGATGCGGGAAAGGGTTCTCCTGTGAGTGGATCATCGATTCCTTTTTTTTTCATGAATCCTAACTATTAACTATTCTTTCTCTATTATGGAGTGGAGACGAATGTGTAGAAGAAACGGTATACTGATAAAGAGAATTTCTTCCAAAGTCAAAAGAGCGATCGGGTTGCAAAAATAAAGGATTTCTAACCATCTCTTGTAACTATAACGAACACAAACAAATTGGATGGAAAGAGAGAGGATCCGTTCATTGGACTCCCCGTCCCCGGGGTATCTATTCTTTTCTTACTATATACCCTGTTCTGACCGTATCGCACTATGTATCATTTGATAACCCAAGAAATCCCCCGTGCCTTTGTATAATTTCAAATGGAGGAATTACAAGGATATTTAGAAATAGATAGATCTAGGCAACAACACTTCCTATATCCGCTTCTATTTCAGGAGTATATCTACGCACTTGCTCATGATCATGGTTTAAATGGATCGATTTTTTACGAACCTATGGAAAATTTCGGTTATGACAATAAATCCAGTTCACTAATTGTGAAACGTTTAATTACTCGAATGCATCAACAGAATCATTTGATTCTTTCGGTTAATGATTCCAACGAAAATAGATTCGTTGGACACAACAAGAATTTTTATTTTCAAATGGTATCAGAGGGTTTTGCAGTCATTATGGAAATTCCATTCTCGCTGCGATTAGTATCTTCCCTAGAAGAAAAAGAAATAGCAAAATCTCATAATTTACGATCTATTCATTCAATATTTCCCTTTTTCGAGGACAAATTATCACATTTAAATCATGTGTCAAATATACTAATACCTCATCCCATCCATCTGGAAATCTTGGTTCAAACCCTTCACTGCTGGATACAAGATGCCCCCTCTTTGCATTTATTGCGATTCTTTCTCCACGAGTATCGTAATTCGAATAGTCTCATTACTCCAAAGAAATCCATTTCTCTTTTTTCAAAAGAGAATCAAAGATTCTTCTTGTTACTATATAATTCTCATGTATATGAATGTGAATCCGTATTAGTGTTTCTCCATAAAAAATCTTCTCATTTACGATCAACATCCTCTGGAACTTTTCTTGAGCGAACACATTTCTATGGAAAAATAGAACATCTTGTAGTAGTGCTTCGTAATGATTTTCAGAAGACCCTATGGTTGTTCAAGGACCCTTTCATGCATTATGTCAGATATCAAGGAAAATCCATTCTGGCTTCAAAGGGGACTCATCTTCTGATGAAGAAATGGAAATCTCACCTTGTCCATTTTTGGCAATGTCATTTTTACTTGTGGTCTCTACCGGACAGGATCCATATAAACCAATTATACAATCATTCCTTCTATTTTCTGGGCTATCTTTCAAGTGTACGACTAAACACTTCGGTGGTAAGGATTCAAATGCTAGAGAATTCATTTCTAATAGATACTTCTATTAATAAATTCGAGACCCTAGTCCCAATTATTCCTCTGATTGGATCAGTGGCTAAAGCGAAATTTTGTAACGTATCAGGGCATCCCATTAGTAAGTCGGTCCGGGCCGA